AGTAAAAAAAAAAATACCGCCCCAATTGCATTGATTTATCCTAAAGATTTTCTTTCAATTGGAATTTGGTTATTCACCATGTACGAGGATCCCCGCTAAGCATCCATGGCTGAATGGTTAAAGCACCCAACTCATAATTGGCGAATTCGTAGGTTCAATTCCTACTGGATGCACGCCAATGGGACCCTCCCATAAGTCTGTCTACCACTAACAATAAGTCTGTTGGAATTGGCTCTGTATCAATGAAATCTCATCATCCAGAGATTAAGTCTGTTGGAATTGGCTCTGTATCAATGAAATCTCATCATCCAGAGATAACGAATTTTTATGATATATTCATATCATAACATATGAACAGTAAGAACTAGCATTCTTATTGAGACTAGAATAGAACTCATAGGGAAGAAAATCGATTTATGGATGGAATCAAATATGCAGTATTTACATACAAAAGTCGTCGGTTATTGCGGAAAAATCAATATACTTTTAATGTCGAATTAGGATCAACTAAGACAGAAATAAAATATTGGGTCGAACTCTTCTTTGGTGTCAAGGTAATAGCTATGAATAGTCATCGACTCCCGGGAAAGGTTAGAAGGTCGGGACCTATTCTGCATTACAGACGTATGATCATTACGCTTGGACCGGGTTATTCCATTCCACCTTTTAGAAAGAAAAGAACTTCAATAAAAAAAAAAAATACTTAATAGCATGGCGATAAATTTATACAAAACTTATACCCCGAGCACACACAATGGAGCCGTAGACAGTCAAATGAAATCCAATCCACGAAATCATTTGATCTGTGGACGGCATCATTGTGGTAAAGGTCGTAATGCCAGAGGAATCATTACTGCAAGGCATAGAGGGGGAGGTCATAAGCGTCTATACCGTAAAATTGATTTTCGACGGAACGAAAACGGCATATACGGTAGAATCGTAACCATAGAATACGATCCTAATCGAAATGCATACATTTGTCTCATACACTATGGGGATGGTGAGAAGAGATATATTTTACATCCCAGAGGGGCTATCCTTGGAGATACCATTGTTTCTGGTACAGGAGTTCCTATACAAATGGGAAATGCCCTACCTTTGAGTGCGGTTTGAACTATTGATTTACGTAATTGGAAGTAACCAATTGGGTTTACAACGAAACCTAGAAATCGATCACTGATCCAACAGGAATCCCTCTCTAGGATAGACCTCAACAGAAAACTGAAGAGTAACGACAGCAAGTGATTGAGTTCAGTAGTTCCTTGTATAAAATTAGTGACTCTAGAGATAGCGTAATATGGAGAAGACATAATTGTTTCAAACACTGACGGAAGGGCCCCTTCTTTCACTTTCAAAGAGAGAAGGAGAGAAGTACGGGTTATTCACATTTCATTTGATGGTCAGAGGCGAATTGAAAGCGAAACAGTGATAATTCTAAGGCTTCCCCGGAGTAGAAATAGGGATGTCTCCTACGTTACCCGCAATATCAATATGTGGAAGTATCGACGTAATTACATAGAGTCATTCGGTCTGGATGCTACATGAAGAACATAAGCCAGATGACGGAACGGGAAGACCTAGGATGTAGAAGATCATAGCATGAGTGATTTGGCAGATTTGGATTCTTATATATCCACTCATGTGGTAAGGATTTTTCGAATAATTGTATGATATGTAGAAGATTCATCTATATCGATATCATCATCTACATCCAGAAAGCCGTATGCTTTGGAAAAAGCTTGTACAGTTTGGGAAGAGGTTTCTTTTGATTGAGCAAAAAGCAGAATCTACTTCAACCAAGATACCCTTAGGCACGGCCATACATAATATAGAAATCGCACCTGGAAAGGGTGGACAATTAGCTAGAGCAGCGGGTGCTGTAGCGAAACTTATTGCAAAAGAGGGGAAATCGGCCGCATTAAAATTACCTTCCGGGGAGGTCCGTTTGATATCCCAAAACTGCTCAGCAACGGTCGGACAAGTGGGCAATGTTGGAGTCAAGCGGAAAGATTTGGGTAGAGCCGGATCGAAACGTTGGCTAGGGAAGCGGCCTGTAGTAAGAGGAGTGGTTATGAACCCTGTAGACCATCCCCATGGGGGGGGTGAGGGGAAAGCCCCAATTGGTAGAAAAAAACCCGTAACCCCCTGGGGGTATCCTGCACTCGGAAGAAGAACTAGAAAAAGAAATAAATATAGCGATAATTTGATCCTTCGTCGCCGTAGTAAATAGGCGAACGGTTTCCTTTTTTTCATCGTCGTTAAAAAAGAAAAAGTTTCCATTCAAATAATTAAATAAATTCAAAAAATGGAAACTTTTTTCTTTTTTTGAATTCAAATATTATTACTAATAAGGAGTAATTTACATTGTCCCGCTCATTTAAGAAAAACCCCTTTGTCGCGAATCATTTATTAAAAAAAATAGAGAAGCTTAACGCCAAGGGCGAGAAAGATTCCCTAAAAACTTGGTCTCGGGCATCAACCATTATACCTGCAATGGTCGGATACACCATTTATATCCATAACGGGAAAGCTCATTTTCCTATTCCTATAACAGACTATATGGTAGGTCATAAATTAGGAGAGTTTGTACCTACTAGAAGTTTTAATAAAAAGGATGTTAAAAGCAAAAGCGATACTAAATCTCGTCGTTCATAATTTTAAAAATGAATATAGATAATTTTCGTTCATTAGTAAGAGGGAGAGGTCCACTTTATGAAAAAAAAAAAAAAGACCAAGCAATATACGGAAGTGTCGGCTTTGGGTCAATCTATTTCGATGTCTGCTAACAAAGCGAGAAGAGTGATTGATCAGATTCGTGGACGTTCCTATGAAGAAACACTTATGATACTAGAACTCATGCCTTATCGAGCATGTTCTCCAATTTTAAAATTAATTTATTCCGCAGCAGCAAACGGTATTCACAATATGAATTTTGACGAAAGAAGTTTAATCATTAGTAAAGCCGAAGTCAACGAGGGTGCTACTGTGAAAAAATTAAAACCTCGGGCAAAAGGGCAGGGTTACCCGATAAAAAGATGCACTTGTCATATAACTATCGTATTAAGAGATATATCCTTACATGAACAATATGAAGAATATATCCGAGACCACTGGGCACTAATGGATTAGATAAATAAAATCAAAAAAAATACACCGATATGGCATTATATGTATAATATGTATAATATGTTTAGTAGTGAGGGATTATGGGACAAAAAATAAATCCACTTGGTTTCAGACTTGGTACAACCCAAAATCATCACTCTATTTGGTTTAAACAACCAAAAAAGTATTGCGAGGGCCTACAAGAAGATCAAAAAATACGAGATCGCATTAAGAATTATATAGACAATCATAGAGTCTCCCCCATTACAGATTTCATTTCACGCATACAGATTGAAAAAGGAATGGATTTGGTTCAAGTAACAATCTATATGGGATTACCCAAGTTCTTAACAGAAGATAAACCACCCAAAATAAAAGAGTTAAAGGGAAATAAAATAAAAGAGTTAAAAGAAAATAAAATCAAAGAGTTAAAGGGAAATGTCGAAAAAATACTTCACTGCGAAAACCGAAAACTGAATATTGCTATTAGAAAAATTGAAAATCCTTATGGAGACCCTAAAATTCTTGCCGAATCTTTAGCCAACCAATTAAAGAGCAGAGTTCCATTTCGCAAAGCAATGAAACAAACTATTGAATTAGCCGAAAAAGCGTATGCAAAAGGAATTCAAGTACAAATTGCAGGGCGTATTGACGGAAAAGAAATTGCACGTGTCGAATGGCTTAGAAAGGGTAGAGTTCCTCTCCAAACTATTCGCACTAAAATAGATTTTTGTTCCACGACAGTTAGAACGATCCACGGGGTGTTAGGCATCAAAATTTGGGTATTTGCAAGCAAATAGGGAATCCTAAAAATGGACCTGTCCTTGCCCTCTATACTATACAATGATCTATCCTATGATAGAAGAAAAAATAAAAAATGCTTTCGCTCTTTTCAAAAAATGAAGAATTCTATTTTATAGGATTGAATAAAAATTCGATTAATCATTTGATATCATTTTTATGCTTAGCCCCAAAAGAACCAAATTCCGAAAAGAACATAGAGGAAGAATGAGAGGAGTAGCCTCTCGAGGCAATTGTATTTCTTTCGGTAGATATGCTCTTCAAGCACTTGAACCCGCTTGGATCACATCTCGACAAATAGAAGCGGGTCGGCGAGCAATGACAAGAAACGTACGCCGTGGCGGAAAAATATGGGTGCGTATATTTCCAGACAAACCGGTTACAGTAAGATCTGCAGAAACCCGTATGGGTTCGGGGAAAGGATCCCCCGAATATTGGGTAGCTGTCGTTAAACCGGGTAGAATACTTTATGAAATGAGCGGGGTGGCCGAAAATATAGCCAGAAAGGCTATTTCAATAGCTGGGTCCAAAATGCCTATACGAACTCAATTCATTATTTCCGACTCGGAATAAATAGGGATAGCGATGTAGAAGCAAAAGAAGGAAGCCTTGGGGATGCGATAAAAAAGAAGAATTGCAGGTTTTTTGGATAAAGAATATCTTTTTTTTTTGACGTTGAAAAAGCAGACTCAAAATGAAAGTGATATGATTCAAGCTCAGACCCATTTGAATGTAGCGGACAACAGCGGTGCCCGGGAATTGATGTGTATTCGAATCATAGGAACTAGTAATCGACGATATGCTTATATCGGGGACGTTATTGTTGCTGTGATTAAGGAAGCAGTGCCAAAAATGTCTCTAGAAAGATCAGAAGTGATCAGAGCTGTAATTGTCCGTACCTGTAAAGAACTCAAACGTGATAACGGTGTAATAATACGATATGATGATAATGCTGCCGTTGTCATTGATCAAAAAGGAAATCCAAAGGGAACTCGCGTTTTTGGTGCAATCACCCACGAATTGAGACAGAAAAATTTCACCAAAATAATTTCACTAGCGCCTGAAGTCTTATAATAAGTTTTTGAAAAGGAAGCTGTGATAGAGTATATCGTATTGAAAAAAAAAAAGGATTCACCAGTATAGTAGATTGTGACTCGCGCATATACCCTTCCAAAATCATAAATAACAAAAGGAACATGTTGATTATATAAAAATGCGAAGGTAATAAGAGTTTTCGTTTATCATGAGCAAGGACACTATTTCTGACATATTAACCTGTATACGTAATGCCGACATGGCTAAAAAAGAGACGGTTCGAATAAGATTTACTAACATCGCCGAAAAGATAGTTAAAATACTTTTACGAGAGGGATTTATCAAAAACACAAGGGAACATCGGGAAAACAACAAATCCTTTTTGGTTTTAACCCTACGCCATAAAAGCAATAGGAAGAGCAACTATAGAACTCTTTTAAATTTAAAACGAGTCAGTCGACCCGGTCTCCGAATTTATTCTAACTACCCCAAAATTCCTAGGATTTTGGGCGGGATGGGGATTGTAATCCTTTCTACTTCTCGAGGTATAATAACAGACCGAGAGGCTCGGCTCGAAAGAGTGGGTGGAGAAATTTTGTGTTATATATGGTAATCCTTATGATACACAAATAAAATACGGAGTGCCTTACTGTGCAATAAATTACCTTTTTCTCTGCTAAAAAAAAAAAGACTTTTTCAAAATACTTTTTGATGCTCAGAGGGTGAGGCAATTAACATGACTGAAGAAAAAAGGTATATCTCTAATTACTAACACGTTTCCTAACGGGAAGTTTCGGATCCGTTTCCTTCAGGTCCGCTTAGATAACGGGGATCCGTTTTTAGCTGCTCTTTCAGGAAGGCTATGACAGAAATATCTATATATAGATTAGATATAGCGCGGAGATAGAGTAAAAGTTGAAATAAGTCGTTACGGCTCAGGCTGGGGGTCTAATTTATGGATTCGCCAGAAGGGGTTCGGCTGAGTAAGGGGGGTTTTAAGCTTGAGCACTCCCTTCGTGGGGATTCCATTTGAGACTCCAAATTTCAAGAAACTTATTTTCTTCCAATTTCAAGAAGTGGATTCGAAGTTAAGGAATAAGAACTATGAAAATAGGGGCCTCCGTTCGTAAAATTTGTGAAAAATGCCGACTGATACGTAGGAAGGGGCGACTTCGAGTAATTTGTTCTAACCCGAGACATAAGCAAAGGCAAGGATAATCTTTCTAAAAAAACAAATTTTGAAAGCTAAAAAATAAGTTTTAACAGCAGATGGATATATCCATATCTCTCTAACTTCTATTTATAAGACGATAACATATGGCAAAACCTATACGAAGATCTTCTAGTTCTAACTTACGTAAGAATAGACGCATTCGTTTGCGTAAGAATATACGTAAAATACGAAAAGGAATTATTCACGTTCAAGCAAGTTTCAGCAATACAATTGTTACTGTTACAGATGTAGGGGGTCGCGTGGTTGCTTGGGCCTCCGCCGGTGCTTGTGGATTCAAAGGTAGAAGCAAGGGGACACCCTTTGCGGCCCAAACCACAACGGAAGATGCTATTCGGCCAGTGGTGGCTCAAGGTATGCAACGAGCAAGTGTCCTGATAAAGGGTATTGGGCTTGGAAGAGATGCAGCATTACGAGCTATTTGTAGAAGTGGCGTACGATTAAACTTTATACGGGATATAACCCCTCTGCCACATAACGGCTGTAGGCCCCCTAAAAAAAGGCGTACATAGAAAAAAAAAAATGCAAGAGAAAGAAAGAATTCAATAATCTTATCAAATATTATTACTATGATTCGAGAAAAAGTAAGAGTCTCTAGTCAGATACCCCGGTGGAAATGTGTTGAATTAAGAGCAGACGGCAAGCGTCTTTATTACGGCCGCTTTATTCTCTCTCCCCTTAAAAAGGGTCAAGCGGATATAATAGGCATTGCGATGCGAAGAGCTTTGCTTGGAGAAATAGAAGGAACATGTATTACATATGCAAAATTTGAGAAAATACCACACGAGTATACTACTCTAGTAGGTATTCAAGAATCGGTATATGAAATTGTAATGAATTTGAAAGAAATTGTATTGAGAAGTAATCTCTATGGAACTCACGATGCGTCTATTTGTGTCAGGGGTCCCCGAGATGTAACTGCTCAAGACATAATTTTACCGCCTTCTGTGGCAATTGTTGATAATACACAGCATATAGTTACCCTAATGGAACCAATCGATTTTTGTGTTGGATTACAAATTGAGAGAAATCGTGGATATTCTATAAAAATTCCAATGCCAACCAACTCTCATGATGACAGAGGTTTTCCTATAGATGCTGTATTCATGCCTGTTAAAAATGTAAATCATAGTATTCATTCTTATGAAAACGGGAGCCACGAGATGCTTTTTTTCGAAATATGGACAAATGGAAGTTTAACTCCTAAAGAAGCGCTTCGTGAAGCCTCCCGCAAGCTTATTAATCTTTTTATCCCTTTTCTACATGCGGAAGAAGAAAACTTCCATTTACAGACCAATCAAAACGAACACACAGAAGAACTGTCAATA